AAGGATCTTACTGACACCGGGTTGCTGATTTCACGTGAGAAGCTCGATCAATAGATAACCTTGCTCTTCAGAGACCGGCACTACGAGAGATTCGTAGCTAATATGTGCGGCTACCATTCTATAGATTGCCTTTCGGGTATATCCCTATCCTGGACAGGGAGCTGTACTTATCTTGGAGGTTATGGTTTAGGTACGAGGGCAGATTGTAAGCTTTAGGTGGGACTATTACTTAATTAGGGCTTGAAAGTAGAGCCGTTGATGGGAAGGTCTTGCCTTGGGAGCTGTCTGAGAGTTGTGAGCATGGATAGGCTGTGCTGTAGGCATGATAGGAATTGTTTGGGGGCATGGATAGTTTGTGATAGTTGCATGGATTGAGTGTAAGTTAAGCATGGATTCTATACCTTAGAGCATGCATAGGTTGTATATAGAGCATGGATGGTATGTAAGTAGGACATGGATAGTTATGGACGGTTCCATGGATACAATGTGTTTAGAGCATGGATTTGTATATCCTTACTACATGAATGGTATGTTTTTGTTACATGCATAGTATGTTTGATGGGGCAAACAATATAATGCACGAAGTACATCCCGAGCGGCGTTAAGGGCAATCCCAGAGGCCGGGGGGGGAAGGGGGGGGCCAGGGATTGCCTTGTGTAGGGGTTTCTATAGTTAAGAGTTTATTAACGGCAGCTTTTCAGGCTGCAAACCTTGGATAGAGGCCAAGTAGGAACTAGTATGACGTACTTTGTGCTCTTTGGGGGGGTGTGGTTTGTTCTGGGGGGGTTGGCAGTGGCGTCCAACCCTTCGCCTCATTATGGGGTTGTGGGGTTGATGGTGGGGTCGATTTCTGGGTGTGTGTGGCTGTTGAGTTTGGGGGTTTCTTTTGTGTCATTGGTGCTGTTTATGGTATATTTAGGGGGGATGTTGGTGGTTTTTGTGTACTCTGTTGCTCWAGCGGCAGATCCTTTTCCGGAGGCTTGGGGGGATTGGCGTGCTGTAGGGTATGGCGTGGGGTTGGTATCTGCGTTGGTTGGGGTAGCTGGTATGGGTGGGGTGATGGGGTGGTGGGGGTTGGTTGGCGGTACTGTGGATGGTGGGGGTACATCTTTGGTTCGGTTGGATTTTAGTGGGGTGTCTTTATTTTATTCCTGTGGGGTAGGGATGTTTTTGGTGGCTGGGTGGGGGCTGTTGCTTACGTTGTTTGTTGTTTTAGAGTTAGTGCGGGGGTTGTCGCGGGGGGCAATTCGGGCGGTTTAGGTAGGGGGAGGTCAGAAAATAGTTTAGCGGAGAATACCAGCTTTGGGAGTTGGTGGTAGAGGTTTGAGTCCTCTTTTTCTGAGGTGTGAGGGATACTCTAAGAAGGGGGTAGTCTTCGTTCTTTGGTTTACAAGACCAATGTTTTTTGTAAACTATTAGAGTGTTAGTAGTTGAGTAGCTTGTTTTCTAGGGCACTGATGGTGGGGAATAGGATGAGGATTAATGTGAAATAGGTTAGGGAGGCTAATTGGCCGATAGCAATGAAGGGGTGTTCTACGGGTTGGCTGCCTACTCATGTTAGGATGAGGAGATTGGCAGCTAGGGTTCAGAATAGTAGTTGGGATAGAGGTCGGAAGGTTATTGTGCGCTGTTTAGATTTGTGTAGGAGGGGGATTAAGAGGAGGACTAGTACTGAGGCAGCTAGGGCCAGTACTCCTCCCAATTTGTTAGGGATTGAGCGTAGGATGGCATAGGCGAATAGGAAGTATCATTCGGGTTTAATATGAGGGGGGGTGACTAGGGGGTTTGCTGGGGTAAAGTTTTCTGGGTCGCCTAGCAGGTTGGGTGAGAATAGGGCTAGGGTTGCTAGGGGTAGAAGTATTAGTGCTATGCCTAGGATGTCTTTTATGGAGAAGTAGGGGTGGAATGGGATTTTGTCGCAGTCTGAGGTGATTCCAAGGGGGTTGTTGGAGCCGGATTCGTGAAGGAAGGCCAGGTGGATTACTGTTAAAGCTGTGATGAGGAATGGAAGTAGGAAGTGGAGGGCAAAGAAGCGGGTTAGAGTGGGGTTGTCTACTGAGAATCCACCTCAGGCTCATTCTACAAGGGTTTGACCAATATAGGGGATAGCTGAGAATAGGTTGGTGATGACGGTGGCGCCTCAGAATGATATTTGGCCTCATGGCAGGACGTATCCTACGAAAGCAGTTGCTATTAGGGTAAGTAGGAGGATGATGCCTGTGTTTCAGGTCTCTTTATAGAGGTAGGAACCATAGTATAGGCCTCGGCCGATGTGAAGGTAGATACAGATGAAGAATAATGAAGCTCCATTTGCGTGTAGATTGCGGATTAATCATCCGTATTGTACATTTCGGCAGGTGTGTGATACGGACAGGAAGGCTAGGGTTGAATCTGCTGTGTAGTGTATGGCTAGTAGGAGTCCAGTAAGGATTTGGGTTGTTAGGCAGATTCCTAGTAGGGATCCAAAGTTTCATCAGGCGGAGATGTTAGGGGGGGTGGGTAGATCGATTAGTGAGTTGTTGATTGTTTTTAGTAGAGGGTGGGACTTGCGGATGTTGGGGGCCATTTGATGCTCTGTTGTGGGTTAGGAGTATGATTGTGAGGATTGATGCGGCGAATGAGCCTAAGTAGGCTTTGATTTGTCCCGTGTGGGCAGTGGTTGAAGTTTTGGTTGCTATTAGTTGAAGGTCGGCTAATCCTTCTGGGCCTAGTTTTTTATATCATGATAGGTCGACTAGGTGTGTGGCAATTTTCTGTCCTGTGCTTAGGAGGTTTGTTGAGCTTAGGCGGTGTATTAGGGGGTTGAAGTAGCCTAGGGAGGTAGAGAAGGTTTGTAGGGGGTTTTTCTTTGGGGTGGCTATAGAGTGGGTTAGGTTGGAAAGTTCTAGGGCTAGAATGATTCCCAGGGTTGTGGCGATGATTGCTGCTATTTTTGTTATAGGGGGTATAGTCATTGGGGGAGTTTTTGTGGGTAGGATAAAGGATGTGATGAGGAGGCCGGCGGTAATGCTGCCAATGGCTAGGCGAGTGATTGGGTTTGTGATTGCAGGGTCGTTTTCGTTGATTGGGGTGGTTGGAGGTGTACGGGTAAATCCGGTTTGGGTGAGTAGGATCATGCGGAGGCTGTATGTGGCGGTGAATGATGTTGCTAGTAGGGTTATCAGTAGGGCTCAGGTGTTTAGGTAGRAGGTGTTTAGGTGCTCAATGATGAGGTCTTTTGAGTAGAAGCCTGCTAGGAAGGGGGTTCCTATTAGGGCAAGGCTTCCGATAGTGAGGCATGAGGTGGTTGTTGGAAGTGCTTTTTGAAGGTTCCCTATCTTTCGGATGTCTTGTTCTCCGTTGAGGTTGTGGATAATTGATCCTGAGCATAAGAATAGTATGGCTTTGAAGAAGGCATGGGTTAAAATATGGAGGAATGCTAGTTGTGGGAGATTTAGTCCGATGGTGACTATTATAAGTCCGAGTTGGCTTGATGTGGAGAAAGCGATGATTTTTTTGATGTCGTTTTGGGTAAGGGCGCAAGTGGCGGCGAATAGGGTGGATAGGGCACCCAGGCATAGGCACGAGGTTAGGGCTGACGGGTTGTTGTTGAATAAGGGATGGGTGCGGATGAGAAGGAAGATTCCGGCTACAACTATTGTGCTTGAGTGGAGTAGAGCTGAGACTGGGGTTGGTCCTTCTATGGCAGCTGGCAGTCATGGGTGGAGGCCAAATTGGGCTGATTTTCCTGTGGCAGCGAGTATGAGGCCTAGGAGGGGTAGGATGGGGAGTTGGGTGGAAGGCGTAGTTTGTTGGAGTTCTCAAGTATTAGAGGAGGTGGCAAATCATGCTATGCTAAGGATTAAGCCAATATCCCCAATTCGGTTGTATAGTACGGCTTGGAGGGCGGCTGTGCTGGCTTCTGTGCGGCCATGCCATCATCCGATCAATAAGAATGATATAATGCCTACGCCTTCTCATCCGATGAAGAGTAGGAATAGGTTGTTAGCAATTGTTAGTAAGGTTATGGTGACTAGAAATGTTAGTAGGTATAGAAAGAATTTGGTGGAGTGTGGTTCTGAGGCCATGTATCATGATGCAAATTGGAGAATTGACCATGTTACAAATAGTGCGGTGGGTAGGAATAGTATGGAGTATAGATCTAGTTTAAGGCTAATTGGGATTTTGAAATTAATGATAGGCTTACATTCTCAGTGGGAGATGATGTGTTCTGTGCCTGAGTAGATGAATGTGGTTGTGGGGATTAGGCTGACTATAAAGGCTGTTTTAACAGTGCGTGTGATTGTAGTTGGGGAGTTTTGTGAGCTTTGGGGGGATAGTTGGAGGAGCACTGGTATGAGGATGATTAGTAATGTAAGGAGTACGGTGGAGTTTAGTAGCAGTGCGGTGTCCATTACTTTTACTTGGATTTGCACCAAGATGGGTGGCTCCTAAGACCAGTGGATTGCTGTTATCCTTTAAAAGTTGGGTGAGGGGGCTGAGGGTTCATACTCAGATGCAGGAGTTAGCAGCTCTTGTTGGTTGGTTCCCCCCCTCAGGGCAGGTAAGAAGGGTTTAACTTCTATTTTTAGGGTCACAGTCTAATGTTTGGGTTGAAACTATACTTGCATAGGGGGGTTCCGGAGATTAGCTCTGGTTTTATAATCAGTAGGAGAAGAGGGAGGATGTGTAGGGTTATTAGTAGGTGTTCTCGTGTGTTAGAGTTTGGGATGGATGTGATGTGGGTAGGTAATGGTCCTCGTTGTGTGGTTAGTAGTATGTGTAGGGTGTACGTGGCGGTCAGGAGGGTTGCAGTTCCTGTGAGGATGATTGTGGGTATTGATCAGTTGAATAGTGAGATTATGATGGTGAGTTCTGCTATTAGGTTGGTTGTGGGGGGTAGGGCTATGTTTGTGAGGTTAGCTAGGAGTCATCAGATGGATATTAAGGGTAGTATGGATTGTGCTCCTCGCATGAGTAGTAGGGTGCGGCTGTGCGTTCGTTCGTAGTTGGTGTTAGCCAGGCAGAATAGTATTGAGGAGGTTAATCCGTGTGAGATTATAAGGATTATGGCTCCTGAGAAGGATCAGGAGGTTTGGATTATACTTGCAGCAATGACCAGGCCTATGTGGCTAACGGATGAGTAGGCGATGAGCGATTTTAGGTCAGTTTGGCGGATGCAAATGGAACTTGTTATTAGTGCACCTCATAGGGCTAGGGTGAGGAACGGGTAGTAGAGGTAGGTTGGTACAGGGTTTATTAGGGGGGTGATTCGTATGATGCCATATCCTCCTAGCTTTAGGAGTAGGGCAGCTAGTAGCATGGATCCTGCGATTGGAGCTTCTACGTGGGCTTTGGGGAGTCATAGGTGAAGGCCATATAGAGGAGCTTTTACTATGAATGCGGTTAGGAGGGCGAGTCCTGAGAGGAGGTTAGTTCATGAGGGGGTTAGTGTGGGGAGAGATATCTTGAGTAGGGTGAGGTGAAGGGTGCCGGTTTGTGCGTGTAGATGTAGAAGGGCGACTAACAGAGGGAGGGAGCTGGTTAGGGTATAGAATAGCAGATAGGTACCTGCGGTTAGGCGTTCTGGTTGGGTTCCTCATCGTGTAATTAGGACGAGGGTTGGGATTAGGGTTGCTTCAAATATGATATAGAATAGGGTTAATTCTGTGGCTGAAAAGGCTAGGAGGATGAAGGGTTGGACTGTGGTTAGGGTTAGAATGAATATCCGTTTTCGTTGTATGGGGTCATGTTGAAGGTGGTATTGGCTTGCAATAATTATAAGGGGTAGTAGTCAGCATGATAGGACTGTTAGGGGGGATGAGATTTGGTCGAGTCCAGTTCATGGGGTTGTGACTTTGTGGGGGTAATACGTTGGGAGGAGTCAATAGAGACTGATGGAGGCGATTAGAAGGCTGTGTGAGGTGGTGTTAGTTCATAGGAATTTTGGGGGTGATAGGAGGGTTATGGGTAGGAGTATGATTGTTGGTAGGAAGATTTTTAGCATTGTAGGAGGTTGAAGTTATGTAGGTGGTCGGAGCCGTGTGTCCGGGTAGAGGCTACTAGTATTGCTAGTCCTGTTCCTGCTTCACAGGCTGAGAATGCTAGTATAAGTACTGGCATTAGGGTGGAGGATGGTATTTGGTTTTCGATTGGTCAGGTAGATAGGGCAACATACATGGATAGTATTATGCTTTCTAGGCATAGGAGGGCTGAGATTAGGTGGGTTCGGTGAAAGGCTAGTCCAAGGGTGCTTAGGATGAAGGTTGAGTAGAATGGTAGGTGAGAGAGGGGCATGAAGAAAGTCACAGGGGTGGGCTGTGATTTGTTGAGTCGAAATCAACTGTCTTGGTTAGACTAACTTTCTGTTATTCGGCTCATTCTAGTCCACCTTGCATTCATTCGTAGATTAGGCCTAGGGTGAGGAGGATGATTATGGTGGAGGTTCAGGTTAGGGTGGTGATGGGGGATTCTAGTTGAATAGCTCAGGGGAGAGGTAGTAGGAGTGCGATTTCTAGGTCAAATAGGAGGAATAAGATTGCTACTGAGGAAGAATCGGATTGAGAATGGGAGTCGGGCGGATCCTAGGGGGTCGAATCCACATTCGTATGGGGATAGCTTTTCTTGGTCTGGGTTTATTTGGGTGAGTCAGAAGTTTAGTGTGATTAGGGCTGTACTCAGGATTAGAGAGGTTATGAGTATAAATGAGATTGGGTTTATTGCTCTTCTCTGGAGGTTGTGCCAGAATCTAGAGATTGGAAGTCAATTGTAATTAATATACTAGAAGAGCAGGATCCTCATCAGTAGATAGATGTGTAGAGGAACAGTCAGATAATGTCTACGAAGTGTCAGTATCAGGCGGCTGCTTCAAATCCAAAGTGGTGGTGCGGTGTGAAGTGGAATTTGGTTAGGCGTAGGAGGCAGATTGATAGGAAGGATGACCCAATAATTACGTGGAGTCCGTGGAATCCTGTGGCCACAAAGAAGGTTGAACCGTATACACCATCAGCGATTGAGAAGGGTGCTTCGTAGTACTCTGTTGCTTGGAGTGCTGTGAAGTAGAATCCGAGTAGGATGGTTAGAGTTAGTGCATGTGTTGCTTGTTTTTGGTTGGCTTCTATGATGCTGTGGTGGGCTCATGTGACGGTAACACCTGAGGCTAGGAGGATTGCTGTATTTAGTAGGGGTACTTCTATGGGGTTGAGAGGGTTGATTCCTGTTGGTGGTCATTGTCCTCCAAGCTCTGGGGTGGGGACTAGGCTTGAGTGGAAGAAGGCTCAGAAGAAACCTAGGAAGAAGAATGCTTCGGATGTAATGAATAGGATTATGCCATATCGTAGTCCTTTTTGCACAGTTGGGGTGTGGTGGCCTTGGAATGTGCTCTCTCGGATGATGTCCCGTCATCATTGCAGTATCGTGAGTAGCATAGCAAGAATTCCTAGTGTTAGGAGGTGTGTGTGATGGTGGTGGAATCATATGGCTAGTCCGGAGGCAGTAAGTAAGGCAGCGGTTGCACCAAAGATGGGTCATGGGCTTGGGTCGACTATGTGGAAGGAGTGTGCTTGGTGTGCCATTAGATGTTCTCTTGTAAGTAGAGGCTTAGTAGGAGGACGAAGACGTAAGCTTGGATTATGGCTACTGCGATCTCTAGGATGGTGAGTAGTAGTAGGACTGTCGCAGTTAGTACGGATACTGTAGGTAGTAGAGGTAGGAGGGCTATGGTAGCTGTTGAAATTAGTTGGATGAGGAGGTGTCCTGCTGTTAAGTTGGCTGTAAGGCGGACTCCGAGGGCTAGGGGGCGGATGAGTAAGCTGGTAGTTTCGATCAGGATAAGGGCTGGGATTAGTGGTGTGGGGGTACCTTCTGGTAGGAGGTGTCCTAGGGAGACTGATGGTTGGTGTCGTAGTCCTGTGAGTAGAGTTGCTAGTCAGAGTGGGAAGGCTAATGCTATATTTATAGATAGTTGGGTGGTTGGGGTAAATGTATATGGTAGTAGGCCTAGTAGGTTGATTATTAGAAGTATTATTATTAAGGAGGTGAGAATTATAGCCCATTTATGTCCTTTTTTGTTTAATGGGGTTATTAGTTGTTTTGTAATGGTGAGTAGTAGTCATAGTTGTAATGTGGATAGTCGGTTGGGAAGTCATCGGTTGTTAGGTGAGGGTAGTAGTAGGGCGGGGAATAGCATTGATAGGAGGATGAGTGGGATTCCTATTAGGCAGGGGCTTATGAATTGGTCGAAGAAGCTTAGATTCATGGTCAGGTTCATGGTGTGGTTTTAGTAGTTATGGTTGGTTTGTGTGATGGGGGGTTTGTTGTGGTAAATGATAGTAGTTTGGGTTGGATGATTAGGGATAGGGTGAGTCAGGAGGTTAGTATAATGAAGAGTCATGGGTTTGGGTTGAGTTGTGGCATACCATTAAGGAGGGGGAAAAGTGTCCTCTTTCTCTAGCTTAAAAGGCTAGTGCTGGTGCATAGCTTCTTAATGGTTATGATAGTAGAGATGATCAGCTGTCGAAGTGGGTGAGGGGGGTGGATTCCACTACAATTGGCATATAGCTATGGTTGGCTCCGCAGATTTCTGAGCATTGGCCATAGAAAATTCCTGGTCGGGTAGTGGTGATGGAGGTTTGGTTTAATCGTCCTGGAATTGCGTCTGTTTTTACTCCGAGGGATGGGACTGTTCAGGAGTGAAGTACGTCGCTGGCGGTGACGATGATGCGGATGGGAGATTCTATTGGAATAACAACTCGGTGGTCTACTTCGAGTAGTCGGAAGTGGCCTAGTGGTAGGTCTGTTGTTGGGGTCATGTAGGAGTCGAATGTTAGGTCTTTAAAGTCTGTGTATTCGTAGGTTCAATATCATTGATGGCCGATGGCTTTAAGGGTTAGGTCTGGTTCGTTGATTTCGTCTATTATGTATAGGATTTGTAGGGAGGGAAGGGCTAGTAGGATCAGGACGATAGCGGGTAGGATTGTTCAGATTAGTTCGATTTCTTGTGCGTCTACGGTGTTGGATGTTAGTTTTTCTGTGAGTATGAGTGTTAATAGGTAGAGGACTAGGCTGCAGATTGCTAGGACTACTATTAAGGCGTGGTCATGGAATTCTACAAGTTCTTCTATGATAGGAGATGAGGCGTCTTGGAATCCTAGTTGAAGGTGGTTTGCCATTGTGGGGTATACAGGATTTTCATCTGTGATTTAGTCTTGACAAGGCTATGTAATAGGTTTACTAACACCCCATGAAAGAAAGAAGCATGAGTGGTTGAATGCGGTTGGCTTGAAACCAGCGTATGAGGGTTCGATTCCTTCCTTTCTTGTACTTGAACGAAGGCTGGTTCTTCGAAGGTGTGGTATGGGGGAGGGCAGCCGTGGATCCATTCAATGTTAGTGGAGGTTAGTTCTGGTTGGTGGGTTTTTCGTTTTGAGGCCAGGGCTTCTCAGATGATGAATATAAGTATGATTACTGCTGTTAGAGAGATTAGGGAGCCGATGGAGGATAGAGTGTTTCATGTTGTGTAGGCGTCTGGGTAGTCTGAGTATCGGCGGGGTATGCCGGCTAGTCCTAGGAAGTGTTGGGGGAAGAAGGTTAGGTTGACTCCTGTGAATATTACTCCAAAGTGGGCTTTGGCCCATGTGGGATGTAGGGTGTATCCTGTAAATAGGGGGAATCAGTGGGTAAATCCTGCTAGGATGGCAAATACGGCCCCTATTGAGAGGACATAGTGGAAGTGAGCAACTACGTAGTATGTGTCGTGCAGAGCAATGTCTAGTGATGAGTTGGCTAGGATAATGCCTGTTAAACCTCCAATTGTGAATAGGAAGATGAATCCCATGGCTCATAGTATTGGCGGGTCTCATTTGATTGTCCCTCCGTGCAGTGTGGCCAGTCAGCTAAATACTTTAATTCCTGTAGGGATGGCAATGATTATAGTGGCGGATGTAAAATAGGCTCGAGTGTCTACATCTATTCCTACTGTGAATATGTGGTGTGCCCATACAATGAATCCGAGGAATCCGATTGATAGTATGGCTCAGACCATGCCTATATAGCCGAATGGTTCCTTTTTACTTGCATAGTATGCTACTACGTGGGAGATGATTCCGAAACCGGGTAAAATGAGGATGTATACTTCTGGGTGGCCGAAGAATCAGAAGAGATGTTGGTAAAGGATAGGGTCGCCTCCACCAGCGGGATCAAAGAATGTGGTGTTTAGGTTACGGTCGGTTAATAGTATGGTGATACCTGCAGCTAGAACTGGTAGTGAGAGTAATAGTAGGATAGCGGTAATTAGGACGGATCAGACAAATAGTGGGGTTTGGTATTGTGATAGAGATGGGGGTTTTATGTTGATAGCAGTAGTGATAAAATTGATTGCCCCTAGGATGGAGGAAACTCCAGCTAGGTGAAGGGAGAAGATAGCCAGGTCTACGGATGGTCCGGCGTGGGCGAGGTTGCCGGCTAGTGGTGGGTAGACGGTTCATCCTGTCCCTGCGCCAGCTTCTACTGTGGAGGATGCTAGTAGGAGTAGGAATGAGGGTGGTAGTAGTCAGAAGCTTATGTTGTTTATACGTGGGAAGGCTATGTCTGGGGCTCCGATTATCAGTGGTACTAGTCAGTTTCCAAACCCTCCGATCATGACTGGTATAACCATGAAGAAGATTATTACAAAAGCGTGGGCGGTTACAATTACATTATAGATTTGGTCGTCTCCTAGGAGTGTCCCTGGTTGTCCAAGTTCTGCTCGAATTAGGAGGCTTAGGGCGGTGCCGATTATTCCTGCTCATGCACCGAAAATAAGGTAGAGTGTGCCAATGTCTTTGTGGTTGGTTGAAAATAACCATCGGTTGATGAATGTCACAGGTAAGATGGCTGAGTGTTGTAAGCGTTAGGCTGTAGTCCTTTTTACAGAGGTTTAATTCCTCTTCTTATCGGCTCCGTAGTGAAAGATTCATGTTGAGTTGCAAGCTCATTGATGTGCATTAGAAGTTGCACCGGGGTCTGTTAGACGGAAGCCTGCAGGGTTGGGGCATCTAGCTGTTAACTAGATTTTCATGGGATCGAGGCCCATCTGTCTAGTAAGGCTCTAGCTTAATTAAAGTATCTGGGTTGCATTCAGAGGATGCAGGTTAGCACCCTGCGGGTCTTAGCAGAAACTAAGAGGGTTTAACTCTTGTTTAAGGCTTTGAAGGCCTTCGGTTTAAGGGCGGCTATCCTAAGTTTCTAGGCGTATGTTTGGATTATTGGGGAGAGTGGTAGGAGTAGGATGGATATAGAGGTGAGGGTAGCGGTGAGGGTGTGGGTGTATGTGGGGTTGGTGGTGTACCACTGTTTTATGTGGGTTGTGGAGTTTGGTGGTAGTGTGATTGTTGCATGGTAGGCAAGTCGGAGGTAGAAGAATATGCCTAGGAGTGAGAGTATGGCAATGGCTGTGGCTGTGGGTGTGAGTTCTTGTTTTGTGAGCTCTTGGATGATAAGTCATTTTGGTAGGAAGCCTGCTAGTGGGGGCAGTCCTGCAAGGGAGAGTAGAGTTAGCATGAGGGTTGTGTTTAGTGTTGGGGCTTTTGTCCACGATACTATTAATGTTACTAGGTTAAGGGTATTGGTTGTGTTTAGGGTTAGGAAGATGGCGGTGGTTATTATGGTGTAGAGGTAGAAGGTTAGAATAGTTAGTTTGGGGTTATATAGGATGATAGCGGTTATTCAACCTAGGTGGGAGATAGATGAGAAGGCTATGAGCTTTCGGATTTGCGTTTGGTTTAGGCCCATTCATCCTCCTAGGGCGGTTGAGGCGATAGCCATGGTTATTAATAGGGTGGTGTTTAGTGAGTGCGATGTTATGAAGAGAATAGTGAGGGGGGGAAGTTTTATTAGTGTTGAGAGTAGGAGGGCTGTTGTTAAGGATGTTCCTTGGAGGACTTCTGGGAATCAGAAATGGAATGGGACTAGTCCTAATTTTATTGAGATGGCTGCTGTTAGGAGGAGGCATGGTGTTGGGTTGGTTATTTGGGTGATGTCCCATTGTCCTGAGGACCATGCGTTGATTATACTTGAGAATAGAAGTAGTGCGGAGGCGGTTGCTTGTACTAAGAAGTATTTGATTGCAGCTTCGATAGCTCGGGGATGGTGTGATTTGGTGATTAGTGGGATAATAGCTAGGGTGTTGATTTCTAGTCCGGTTCAGGCTATTAGCCAGTGGTTGCTTGAAATAGTGATAGTTGTCCCTAGCAGGAGGCTTAGGGTGGTAAGTAGTTTTGTGTGTGGGTTCATTAGTGGGGGATGGGGTTAAACCGTCATTTTCGGGGTATGGGCCCGATAGCTTTTTTAGCTGACCCTACTAGGAAGTAATATAAAGGAAGTATGAAGGGTTTTGATTTCTTTTGTGTGGGTTCGATTCCCACCTTTCTAAGGGTAGTATAGGAAATGAGAGGGTTGTATACCTCTGTGTTCACTTTATCATAGTGACCCTTTGCACTCAGGCACATTTCCTCAGGCAAGGGGGTAGGCCGGCGTAGCAGATTGGTATACTGGTGTGTCATAGGCATAGTGCTAGCGTTAGTGGTAGGAAGCTCTTTCAGAGGAGGTGCATTAACTGGTCATAGCGGAATCGTGGGTAGGAGGCACGTACTCAGAGGAAGCTTGAGGATAGGAGCAGGGTTTCTGTGGCTAAGATGATGGGGAATAGTTCTGGGGTGGGGTTTAGTGTGTGGGGGTTGAGGAATATGATGGAGGTTAGTGTGTTTATTAGTATGATGTTGGCGTATTCAGCTAGGAAAAATAGGGCAAATGGTCCTGCGGCATATTCTACGTTAAATCHTGATACCAGTTCGGATTCTCCCTCTGTAAGGTCGAATGGGGCGCGGTTAGTTTCAGCTAGGGTAGAGATGTATCATATTATAGCTAGTGGTCAGGAGGAGAATAGGAGGCATATGGGTTCCTGTGCGGTGGCTAGGGCGGTTAGGGAGTAGTTTCCACTTAGTATAACTACAGATAGGAGGATGATAGCTAGTGTGACTTCGTAGGAGATAGTTTGTGCCACTGCTCGTAGGGCTCCGATTAGGGCGTATTTAGAGTTGGAGGCTCAGCCCGATCATAGGATAGAGTAGACTGCAAGGCTAGATATGGCGAGTAAGAATAATAGTCCCAGGTTTAAGTCTGCCATTGGAAATGGTAGAGGGAGGGGGACTCAGATTGTAAGTGCTAGTAGGAGGGCTAGCAGGGGGGTTGTGATAAATAGGAGAGGGGAGGATGTGGAGGGTTGGATGGGCTCTTTGATGAATAGTTTTACGCCGTCAGCTACTGGTTGGAGTAGGCCGAATGGGCCCACGATGTTTGGGCCTTTTCGGGCTTGTATGTAGCTTAGGATTTTTCGTTCAACTAGGGTTAGGAAGGCTACAGCAATTAGGATGGGGATGATATAGGATAGGGATATAGCGAGGTAGATGATGGTTGGGTGTGTCATTGGTTAGTTTGGTAGCTAGGGAGAGGATTTGAACCTCTGGAGAAAGGGCTTAAGCCTTTTGCACTTGCCGGGCTCTGCCACGCTAGCTGCCCTTTTCTAGGGCGGGGGGTGGGTGAGTGGGCAATTGAGTTGTGTTCATTGCTTTTTTGGAGGCATGCTAAGTGGTATTGGCCTCACTTTTCCGGTCCTTTCGTACTAGGAAGAGTCTATCACAGATAGAAACCGACCTGGATTGCTCCGGTCTGAACTCAGATCACGTAGGACTGTTAATCGTTGAACAAACGAACCCTTAATAGCGGCTGCACCATTAGGATGTCCTGATCCAACATCGAGGTCGTAAACCTCCTTGTCGATATGGGCTCTTGGAGGAGATTGCGCTGTTATCCCTGGGGTAGCTTGGTCCATTGTTCAAGGTGTATTGGGTCTGGTTGCTTTTAGCACGTGGAGGTGGTGCTCTTGGTTAAGAGGTGTGGTCTTAGGTCTGGAGGGTTTGTTTTTCTCCAGGGTCGCCCCAACCAAAAAATGGCAGCCAGGTGTGTTTGGTGGGTTAGCCCTTTGTGGGGGGGAGAGGGTTCTGTAATGGCTGCTGATTTTTAAGTTCCACAGGGTCTTCTCGTCTTGTGTGCTTATTCCTGCTTTTGCACAGGGGGATCAATTTCACTGATTATCCGTGAGAGACAGTTAAGACCTCGTTTAGCCATTCATACAGGTCCCGATTTATGGGACAATTGATTGCGCTACCTTCGCACGGTTAGGATACCGCGGCCGTTAAACATGATGTCACTGGGCAGGCATCACCTCCAATACTCGGTGTGCTGGAGGCTATGTTTTTGGTAAACAGTCGGGCCTTTAGGTTGCCTAGTTCCTTTCACGGATTTTAATCTTTCTGGTGGGCGCTCCTGGGTTGGTTTAACGGGGTGGGGTAATATTTGTTCTTGTTTGGTTTTTGGTATAGTCTTTGTCCGTTAATGGTTAGATTAAGTTTGCGCTCGAGAGGGGAAGAGAGGTCCCAAGTTACTCATTCTAGCATTGATTCTTCTATATAATGTAGATTGGCCTGTTAGGGGTAAGGGAGTCATGTTGTAGTTGGATTTTATGGTGGGATGAGCTTTGACGCATTCGTTACTGATGGCTGCTTGAAGGCCTACTGTACGTGGTGGTGTAATGTTATCCTCTAGGGGAGATTGTATTCTGTTTTAAAGGGGCTGTACCCCCTTTAAATTATTCTTAGCCCTCTCATAGAGGTTACTGGTCCGTTCGGGAAGGGCTAAGGGGGAACTTAAATTCATTTCACAGGCAACCAGCTATCACCCGGCTCGGTAGGCTTTTCACCTCTACTAACAAGTCATCCCGCTCTTTTGCAACAGAGATGGGTTCGCTCGGCAGGCAGCTGCTTGTAGGTAGCTCGCTCGGGTTTCGGGGTGGCAAGCTTAAGTTCGCTTTGCTTGGTTGTTCTTGCTAGACCATGATGCAAGAGGTACAAGGGTTAATCTTTGCTGTCTATTGCTTTGGGTTTCAGTATTATTTCATCTTTCCCTTGCGGTACGTGTTCTCTATAGCGTCCTTGTGGGTCTTTTCTATCGCCTATACTAAGTTGAAAGAATGTTTTAGTTTAGTAGTGGTTAGTTAGTTTTTAAGTTTTTGGTTGTGGTGGGGCTAGAGGTAGGCTTCAAGACGATCTGGTGGTGGCAGATATCTTTCAGGTGTAAGCTGAGTGCTTTTCATTGTAGCTACGTCTTGGTATGCTAAGTACACCTTCCGGTACACTTACCTTGTTACGACTTACCTCGTCTGTTAGCTTGAGTGAGTGATTAGTTATAGGTGGTAGTAGCTTGCGAGGAGGGTGACGGGCGGTATGTACGTACCCCAGGGCCTTTTTAAAGGGGGCTTGCGTGATCCCGTCTTTACTACTAAATCCGCCTTCCGGGGGGTGTTTCATGTCCCCTTTCGTTAGTTCCCTATTTTAGGGAATGTAGCCCATCTCTTCCGTCTCATAGGCTATACCTTGACCTGTCCTGCTAGCGATGTTGTGGCTATTGTGCCCGCTGTTGTTCTCTCAGGAGGCGGGCTGGTGACGGCGGTATGTAGGCTGTCTTGCAAGAGACGGCTGGGTCTATCGTGGGTTGTCGATTATAGGACAGGCTCCTCTAGGTGGGTTTGGGGCACCGCCAAGTCCTTAGAGTTTTAAGCGTTTGTGCTCGTAGTGCTCTGGCGGATGCTCTAGTGATAGGATGAGCATCAAAATTTAGGGCTGGGCATAGTGGGGTATCTAATCCCAGTTTGGGTCCCAGCTTTCGTGGGGTTTTGTATTTCTCGGTGGCTAGGGTCCTTTGGGGATTTTAGGTGTATCTTTAGCTTATGACGGCTTAGTTACATTTTGACCCTAGTCTGTGGGATATCGTGGGGCCACTCTTTACGCCGTGGACCGTTAATTTGGGCTTCTTGTATGACCGCGGTGGCTGGCACAAGATTTACCAGCCCTGTGGTGGGTTGCCATAACTAAGTCAAGCTTGCGCTTATTGCTTAATGTTAACTACTGCTGAGTGCCCGTGGGGGTGTGGCTGGTGCGAGGCGTCTTGGGCTACGACTGGTGGGCGTGCCTGATGCCAGCTCCCTCTGCCTTAGTGTAAGGTTGAGGGGCGTTTACACTGGGGTGCGGATACTTGCATGTATGTGTCTGGCAAGAATTAACGGTAAGGTTGGGACTAAGTCTCTTGTCCTTGGGTGTAGGAAACCATCTTGGCATCTTCAGTGCCATGCTTTATTTGTAAGCTACAGGGAC